ATATAAAATTATATAGATTCCAATATCCGCTGATATAATATAAGCGGGTAGCGGGAATCGAACCCGCATCGTTAGCTTGGAAGGCTAGGGGTTATAGTCGACGTCGATTCATCATTTTTAACGTCTCTAATTCAAAACCGAACGTGAAACTTTGGTTTTATTCGGCTCCTTTATGCAAGATAGAGAGAGATAGATAAATTTAACAAAATGGAGAAGATGTGAACAAAATGAAATGAATTCTACCCATAACATCTATGTCAGCCTTTCGTTCTGAATGCATTCAAAACATACCGCTTTTTAGATGATCCCTATAGAAGAGGAGGAAAAATTATAACAATTTTTTTCTACTTACTTCGTTCGCTATTTCTTTATCTATTTGAAAAGAATCCTTAGGAAAAGCATTTTTTTCCACCGAGCTAAAATACATATTATATGTCGATGTCTATAGTAAACTAAAGGCATCGTTTAATAGCTAGTTTGCTTCAATTTCTCATATACCAATAAAAAAATGGAAGATTTAGTTACGATTAGAAATAAACTTTCTATATCTTTATCCATGGATCCCTTACTCATACTCAAAAAATTGTGAGTATTGTGATCCAATTCACAAAAACTTATGTTTCGTAATTTCATAATTCAATTTTTCAATTTCGAATTGATTCTTCTTGGATACAAATTACGATAATGTATATTCTTCCTCGACTCGTTCGTTGAGAGGGAAAGGATTAAATCCTTTTAAGAAATAAGTTTGTGATCGGAATATGAATCAAACGAGGGACCCCTTAACTAGTAAGGGGTTAATAGAACGAATCACACTTTTACCACTAAACTATACCCGCTACAATGCAATTATTGTATAGAAACGGATCTTTTGTCGAACAGGAGAATCAGTCGAAATCCAAAAAAGGATCATAATAAAAGAATCCTGAAAATTCTAGTTTTGACGTGTTTTCTTTCGTAAAGGGGACCTAATGAAATCAAGAAAAAAGGACTCCCCTTTTTGTTTTGCTGAAGGTGCTTTGACAAATACATCTTGACAAAATGATTTTAGTCATAACATAAAAAGAAAATGCATTGTGAAAGAATCTCCATTCTTTTCTTTTTTTATTCGTATTTGCTTTTTTTTTTTACATTTTTAGGTACGGGTACTTTGCTGGAAAAAATAAAGAAAATAAAGAATAATAAGAAATGGCATTTGGATCTTATATCATTTTAGTTCTATCTCATAGGAATCAAAAAGTTTTTCTTTTGTTTGATCTTGTTTCAATAACAAGTCTTTTTTCAGATCAAATAAATTTGATTCACGGGATTCATGAGAACAAAAAAAAGCCCGGCTAGGTACCGATCTGGCCGGGCTGTAGAAAAAAAACACGACCTCTTCGAACAAACAAAAAGGGTATTTTTTTATTATTTATTAGAATTATATTCTATTTTATACAATATTTTTTATTTATTCTATATTTTTTTCTATATTTCTATATTTCTATAAAATTTTGGATATCTTAAATAGAATTTAAAAATAGAATTGGATATCCTAATATAGAATAAATAGAAAAACGAAAAATAGAAGAATAAGTCAAAGAGAGATAAGATAGAAAGAAAGGAGGATCTTTTTCAATCTCTCTTTTTTGTTTGTATAATGTAACATAGGAATTCTATTTTTTCAATTTGGGAGAGATGGCTGAGTGGACTAAAGCGTCGGATTGCTAATCCGTTGTACGAAATTTTCGTACCGAGGGTTCGAATCCCTCTCTTTCCGTTTCCGTCGATGATTTGGTATTTTCTTTATCTCTTGAATTTATAGATTTTCTTTGTTTGTTTGATTTTTTTATTATTCAATATAAAAAAATAGGAAATTGATTATTATTAAATTTTATATTATATTATTAAATATAAAGATGTAAAATAGATAAAATTCTAAGAAATATTTCAAAATCATGAAAGGAGAACAAAAAAAAAAATTCTTTTTTATTCTTCACGTCCCGGATTACGTCCCGGATCGTTAGATAGGAATCCGAAGATGAAAACAGAAACAAAAAATATCACTACTGTGTAAACAAATAGTTTTAGAGTAAGCATTACACAATCTCCAAGATCAATTAAAAAAAAAAGAGAATAGATTTTCCTATACTATACATTATGTTTCTTTTGACACTAAGAAATGATGTGGTTTCGAGAAATATAATAGAAAGGAATTTTCATAAATTTATTTGTAATAAGAGCCGAGTCCTTTATTATAAAAATTTTCATACCCACAACTCGATATTGGTGGGGGACTCAAATCGAATTTTTTTTTTTCCATTTTCAACGGAAAAGGGGGGTAAGAATGATGAAATGAGATGGTCCAGCTTTTTTTGGGGTATAAAAAAATTTCAATATTTGAATTGAGGATTCATACTGTAAGACTTATCTGATCTTATCAATTGTTAGAATGTTAGAATTTTTTTTTTTTCGAATAAATTCTGAATTTTTCTAAGAGTCTAAGATAGTAGAAAAATGAAAGATCTTATCGAAAACTTACAGCAGCTTGCCAAACAAAAGCTAAGAGAAAAAAGAGTACAGGTATTACTGGCATAATATCTACAATTGGATTCAAAAAAGCGTAGGCTTCCGGTAATTTCGCGAATAAAAAACTACTTGAATAAAGGGCAGAGTTAATACAAATACAGACCAAACTAAAGATATTAAGCATAAGCATAGCAAACATTTTGTTCTTTAAGATAGAATATAAGAAATCATACTTTCATACAATATCTTAATTGCATTCTATGTAATGATCAAGAATTTCCGTTTAATTCTATATCTACACATATCAAAAGCCTCGCAACATTCTATCGATATAGATATTTCGATATTTGAACTGGAATTGACGAACAACCAATATTAATATTAGACTAATATTAGTGTTTATTAGTGTCGAATAGAAATTTGAAATGGGGCGTGGCCAAGTGGTAAGGCAACGGGTTTTGGTCCCGCTATTCGGAGGTTCGAATCCTTCCGTCCCAGAGCATATCCATGCATGATCTATCTATATATATAGATATAGATATCATATGAGAGTACAAATATTCTATACAAATATTCTATTAGAATAAAGATTGCCTGAGAAACTTTCGGTTTAACAATCTATAATCTATAATATTGGCTAAAGTGTGATTCTTTTTTCTTATTTTTAATGATCCGTGTCTAAATTGAGTTACTTTTAATATGTATATTCAAAAAGTATTTAAACTTAAACTTATTTATTTGTATTCATGTTATTAAATAGAATATTTTATATGTTAAAAATGATGTTAAAAATAAATAGATGTTAATAAATAAATAAAATAGAAATTCAATTCATAGAATAAAATATTGATTTCATTTGAATTTTGGATGAGACTTCTTTATTCTTTAGAAATTACTCATTCCGAAAACGTATAGATTACTATGTATCGACTGAATCAACGACTATTCAAAATTTCATAATTACATACTGGCTCCAAACCAGAGAAATGTTATGGTAAAACTTCGTTTGAAACGATGTGGTAGAAAGCAACGTGCGACTTGAAAGACATGATTCAATTAGCTGTGGATTCTTAATCCACAATTTGGATATTCTATAGAAATTTGTATATAGAAATGAAGAAATGAGGGTGCTCTTGGCTCGACATCGTTTGTTCTGTTCCATTCGAACTCGTTTTTTTTTTTGGGGGGGGGTTGATGATGTAAATAGTAATAGTACATGATGGAGCTCGAGTTGATTCATTTTTCAGGAGCAAGTATCTAGGGTTAGTGAAAATTAATAAATTTGAACAACTTCGTAAATATATTATCTATCTATATATATAGAAATCGAAAGGATCCAATTCGAGCAAGTTTCAAACAAAATAAAAATAAAAAGTAAAATTTGTTGGAATTGGTAAAACGATTTCGATCAAAAGTGTATCTGCGGGAATCCATTATCCATTTCTATGATTCTTTGATAGAAAGAAAAAAGGGTATGTTGTTGCCATTTTTGAAACGATTAAAAATCCCCGAAGTAATGTCTAAACCCAACGATTCAAGGAAAATCGAAGGGATCCTGGAACAAGTAAATACCTTTTTTAATTGTCTCAACAACTCTATCAGAATGAAGAATAAAAAAAAAAAATAGATTCTATTCTAAAGAAGATAGACAAAAAACGGGATAGAGACCGCTCAATAAATGAAATACTTAAAGGTTTTGAGTTATTTGAGAGTTATCCAACTTGAGTTATGAGTTTGCGAATACGAGTGATTTTTTTTTCGGGAAAGAAAAAGAATAAGAAAAAAACGTACTTATAAATCATAATCGAATTGATTTTATGATTTTATGGATTGGATCTATTTGACATCCAAATTCATAATAATATTATATCCCATAGGCATCATCTAATTTTCTCGAGCCGTACGAGGAGAAAACTTCTTATACGTTTCTAGGGGGGGTGTATTGTTCATCTCCATACATCTATCCCAATGAGCCGTTTATCGAATTGTTGCAATTGATATTCGATCCCGACGAGAGGGAAGAGATCTTCGGAAAGTGGGTTTTTATGATCCGATAAAGAATCAAACCTATTTTAATATTCCTGTTATTCTCGATTTCCTTGAAAAGGGCGCTCAACCTACAGGAACTGTTCAGGATATTTCAAAAAGGGCAGGTGTTTTTATCGAACTTTGCCCTAATCAACAAACGAAATTCAATTAATGAAATAAGAAACAAAAGAGGGTGTGGATAACTTGTATATATATTTAGATAATCCTTTATCTCTCTTATCCCCCCATCTATTCATACCTTATTTTTTTCATTTATTATTTGCTATACTATAAGAATGCTGTTTTCTACAACCACAAAAATCCATTTTTATTTTTATAAATGAATATCAAAAATGAATATAAAACGGATAGAAAAAAGAAAAAAAAAAGAGCAAATCAATAAATGAAGTAATTGGGTTTATAAATACATTACTCTCAATGAGGTGGTTTTCATTGGAATTCTCTGAAGAAATAAAAAAGGGGGTTAGGTTAATTGCTTAGTCCATATTTCGATTGTATTGATTCAATTATTAATTAATATGAATTTGATTGAATAAATCGGATCTCTACCCTTTTCTTTTTTTCCTTAATTTTCGCATACACCCTTTTGGATCTATGTCGATTAGTTTTGTAGTGTCAATTCAACATAATTGTTTGTTTTTTTATTTTTTTTTTTGATTATTATTATTTTTATTATAATACATTTTCGTATTCGAATTTTTTTATTCGAATCTACAAACGAACTTTGTTATTATTAACATTAATTAAATAAAATGAATTAAATAAAAAAATGGAATTTCAATTGGCATTTATTAAATTGTTAGTTACTATTTAAAAGTTTATAATTCTTTTGTTTTCTCCATTGTAGTTTTTTCTCAACATTAATATTAATATTGACAACAGTGTATCAAACAAATATAATCCGATCGTGAATAAACGGATCTTTTTATTTCCGTTCCATATCCATAGGATTTGTTTTATTATAGAATTCAATCTTTTTTTTGATTGTTATTGTATCTACACATTCGATTTTTTTAGTTTTTTTTTTCATATTAGTTTCATTCGGGTTGCTAACTCAATGGTAGAGTACTCGGCTTTTAAGTGCGACTCGATTTTTTACACATTTTTACGAAGCAATGGATTCGTTCATACCAGCGATAGAGTTTGTAAGACGACGACTGATCCAGAAAGGAATGAATGGAAAAAGTAGCATGTCGTATCAATGGAGAATTCGAAGAATATTTCATTCTTATTGGATCCGATCTAAACCTTTGTTTGAATTCTTGGCTCGGAACAAAAAATCAAAGTTGGGTTGAATTAATAAATGGATAGAGCCTGGCGGCTCCAATTATAGGGAAACAAAAAGCAACGAGCTTTCATTTATTAATTGGAATGATTACCCGATCTAATTTTACGTTAAAAATAGATTAGTGCTTGATGTGGGAAAAGCTTTTCCTATGAAAAAAAGAAAATGGATTATTGATTTTTTTTCTGAGTCCTAACTATTAACTATTCTCCATTATGGGGTGGCGCTGAATGTGTAGAAGAAAGAGTATATTGATAAAGATATTTTTTTCTAAAATCAAAAAGAGCGATTGGGTTGAGAAAATAAAGGATTTCGAACTCTATTGTTATTCTAGAATGAACATAAAACAATTAGATTGAAAAAACGAGGAGAGAGAGTCCGTTGATGAATTTTACTTGTTTTCGAGGTATCTATTCGTTTTTCACTTTTTTACTAGAATAGAATACCCTGTTTTGACTGTATCGCACTATGTATCATTTGAGAACCCAATAAATCCCCTATCCCTGTCTCAAATTGAATTTTCAAAAATGGAGGAATTTCAAGTATATTTAGAACGAAATAGGTTTCAGCAATATGACCTCCTATACCCACTTATCTTTCGGGAATATATTTATGCACTTGCTTATGATCATGGTTTAAATAGCTCCATTTTGATGGAAAATATAGGTTCTGACAATAAATCTAGTTTACTAATTGTAAAACGTTTAATTACTCGAATGTCTCAACAGAATCATTTGATTCTTTCTGTTAATGATTCTAACAAAAATAAATTTTGTGGGTACAACAAGAATTTATATTCTCCAATAATATCAGAGGGGTTTGCCGTCATTCTGGAAATTCCATTTTCCCTACGATTAATCTCTTTCTTAGAGGAGACAAAAATCGTAAAATCTTATAATTTACAATCAATTCATTCAATATTTCCTTTTTTTGAGGATAAATTTCCATATTTAAATTATGTGTCAGATATACGAATACCTTACCCTATCCATCTGGAAATTTTGATTCAAACCCTTCGTTACTGGGTGAAAGATACCTCTTCTTTTCATTTATTAAAGCTCTTTCTTCACGAGTATTGTAATTGGAACATTCTTATTACTTCAAAAAAATCGATTTCTACTTTTTCAAACAGGAATCCAAGATTCTTCTTGTTCCTATATAATTTTTATCTATGTGAATACGAATCTATCTTCCTTTTTCTCCGTAACAAATCTTCTCATTTACAATTAACATCTTCGGTAGTCCTTTTTGAGCGAATCTATTTCTATGGAAAAATGGAATATCTTGTAAAAGTCTTTACTAAGGATTTTCCGTCTACCCTATGGTTTTTCAAGGACCCTTTCATTCATTATGCTCGATATAAAGGAGAATCCATTCTGGCTTCAAAGAATACCCCTCTTGTGATGAATAAATGGAAATACTATCTTATCAATTTATGGCAATGTCATTTTAATGTTTGGTCTCAACCAGGACGGATCCATATAAACCAATTATCCGAGCATTCATTCTACTTTTTGGGTTATTTTTCCAGTGTACGGCGAAATCCTTCATTGGTACGGAGTCAAATGCTGGAAAATTCATTTCTAATAGAAAATGTTATCAAAAAGCTTGATACAAAAGTTCCAATTATTCCTATAATTAGATCATTGGCTAAAGCG